TTAATTCGAACTCCCACATGATGAAAAAAAGTAAAAGGTCTCGAGAAGAAAATGATCCTATTTGACCACTGTACATTGCTAGCATCAGGAAATGAAATAATCGCGAATCTCGAGTAACTGGCCAAGCCGCCAAAGTTGCTAAAGTGGTGATAAATCCTGTTAGTAAAATAGGCCCTATAGAAAGTCCATCTATTCCCAATCTCCAGTAAAAATCAAAAAAATTGATCCATTTATAATCTTCCGCCAGCTGGATTAATGGATCGTCCAATCGGAAATGATAACAAAATGCATAGGTTGTTAGAAGGAGTTCTAATATGCATATACACATTGTATACCACTTAATTAGCTTATTTCCTCTATGAGGAAGAAAGAAAATTAAAGAACCCGCAGATATTGGTAAAACTACAATTGTTGTTAACCAAGGAAAAAAATTCGTGGTAAAGACAAGATACACTTGGACCAGAAAAACCCGTGCTCAAAAAAACCTTTCTGAGCACGGGTTTTTTCAGTAAAAAAAAGAAAATGGATTCAAAATGTATTCAAGTAGGGGTTTTCTGGAACATATCAATAAGCTAGACCCATACTTCGAGTTGTTTCATGCCATAAATAAACTCGAACGCTCAAGAAATCCGTTGGACAGGCGGATTCACATCTCTTACAACCAACACAGTCTTCTGTTCTTGGAGCGGAAGCAATTTGCTTAGCTTTACATCCATCCCAAGGTATCATTTCTAACACATCGGTGGGGCAGGCTCGGACACATTGAGTACACCCTATACATGTATCATAAATTTTTACTGAATGTGACATGGGATCTATAAATTTTTGAACATCATAAAATTTCAATCTAGTAAACTTGTAAATGAATCAGTATAGTTACACACCAGATGAATCAACGATTTACCAGAAATTTTCTAATCAATTTACTTCGGGATCAACTCATAAGAAAGGACCAAGATACTTTGATTTCTTACGTTTTCGAAAACATGATGTAGATTCCACCCTATTGGACATGCTAATTCAAATTGGTGAATTTTATAATTTAATATTATTAATATTACTTATTCAATAAAGTTGATTGATTGATACGCGTTGATTTTCTGTTACGATAAATCGAGGAAACAATAGCTAATCCAATAGCTGCTTCAGCGGCTGCAATAGCTATAACAAAAATTGAGAAAATATTTCCTTTTAATTGCCGACTATCAAAAAAATCAGAAAATGTTACAAAATTTATATTAACCGCATTCAGTATAAGTTCAAGACACATAAGGGCCCTAACCATATTTCGACTCGTGATCAATCCATAAATACCGATAGAAAATAAATAGGCACTCAAAACAAGTATATGCTCGAGCATCATTGACCAACTCCTTATCAATTTCGATTGATTTTAATATGAACAATAATTCAACGGATTTGATTGACTAGAATCTAACAAAAAGAATATATTGGAAAGATATCGAATAAACGAATTTATATTTTATACACATTTTATACACAAGCAATATTCAAATAGAATTCAAAGAAAATAGATGCGATAAGACATAAAAAAGTTTCATTTTGATTGCTTGCTATTCCTAGTTAGAAAGATTTATTACTGACGAGCCACAGCAATTGCACCTATCAAAGCAACTAAAAGAATTATTGAAATGAATTCAAATGGAAGAAAAAAATCTGTTGCTAAATGAATTCCAATTTGTTGACTATTACTTATCAAATCTTGCTCTATAATTTGGTTTGATCTTGTAGTCCAAATAATCCCGTACCATGATGTATCTAATATAGTAGTAATTAGCGAAACAAGAATACTTGTACAAACCAACGAAGTAAGGCCATTCCCAACGGTCCACAGATTAAAATCTTTAGAATATTCTGAACCATTCATGAACATCACAGCAAATAGGATTAAAACATTTATGGCTCCCACATAAATAAGGAGTTGGGCAGCAGCTACAAAATGAGAATTTGAGAGAATATACAATAAGGATATACAAACAAGAACCAATCCCAATGAAAAGGCAGAATAAATTGGATTGGGAAGTAATACCACTCCCAGGCCCCCTAATATAAGACCCGATCCCAGAAAAACTAAAAGAAAATCGTGTATTGGTCCAGGCAAATCCATTCTGTGTAAAATAAGAGATAAATAAATCGAAATGCTTTTCATGATCTTATTGACCCGACCAGGAATTTTTTTTATGATACGTTCCTAATTAAATAAAATACTAATCTATTAGGTGGGAATTGCTCTAAGTACAATTATTGGACAGTTTCGTTTTTGATTCTTTTTTTGTTTGTTCAAAAGAAAAGGGTATTTTTTTTTTGAAACTATATATTTCGAAATAATTACGAATATATTAATAGATTAAAAATAAAAATGAATCCGAAATTCTTATCAACCAGTTACTTTGTAATTGAATTTTTATTTATTGAACAAAGTCCTCATTCTTTTTTTTTTTAATTCAAACCAAACACTCTTTCTTTTAACTTAAACCAAAAAGGAACCTTAAAAGAATTCGTAATTTCTCTTTAATAGAATAGTAAGTTTACTTACTCAGTTTTTTTTTATCGAATTCGAAATTGTTCGAATTGTATAATCGTCAATTACTGACATTGGTAAACGGCCCAAAGCAATTTGATTATAATTCAATTCATGACGGTCGTAAGTAGAAAGTTCATATTCTTCAGTCATTGATAAACAATTTGTTGGACAATACTCAACGCAGTTACCACAAAATATACAAATTCCGAAATCAATACTGTAATTAAGCAATCGTTTTTTTCGAATATCCGTTTCAAATTTCCAATCAACAACAGGTAGATCTATAGGGCATACACGAACACATACTTCACAAGCAATGCATTTATCAAATTCAAAATGAATTCGCCCGCGGAAACGCTCTGATGTGATTAATTTTTCATAAGGATATTGAATAGTTACGGGTAAACGATTTGCGTGGGATAAGGTAATCATGAAACCTTGACCAATGTACCTTGCGGCTCGGACCGTTTGGTGGCCATAATTCATGAACCCAGTTACCATAGGGAACATATCGTGAATATCTATGAATAATTTGATGTTTGTTTCTTTCTCTTGTTTGAACCAAGCCATGAATCTCATATTTTTTTTATTTACAGTGAAAGAAGTTGGAAAGAAGTTGTTAATAATAGATTACCGAGAGAAATGGGTAAAAGAAATTTCCATCCAAGATTTAATAATTGGTCCATTCTTAACCTAGGTAAAGTCCATCGTGTTGCGATAGAAATAAACAAAAACAAATAAGTTTTAGCTAATGTAATAAAGATACCAATTGTCGTTCCAAGGATTCCATTCATTTTATTTATTTCAAATAGCTCAGGGACGAATACGTACGGAATGGAAATATTCCAACCCCCCAAGTAAAGAACTGTTACAAATAATGAAGAAAGTAATAGATTTAGATAGGAAGCAACGTAAAATAAACCAAATTTGATACCTGAATATTCGGTTTGATACCCTGCTACTAATTCTTCCTCGGCTTCTGGTAAATCAAAAGGTAATCTCTCACATTCTGCTAGAGAAGAAATTAGAAAAACGATAAACCCTATTGGCTGACGCCACAAATTCCATCCCCAAAAACCATATTTTGATTGTGCCTCAACTATATCAACTGTACTTGAACTGTTAGATAATTATAGTCGATGATAACATCACTGTTTCCATCGCTAGTCCAAAACCGTACATGAGATTTTCACCTCATACGGCTCCTCGTGAGTCACAAATAAATTTAAGGACCGAATCCGTATTATTTATCTTCGTATGGTTGTAGAATAGATACAGAAAAAATGGATTGGAAGGTCCAAAATTATACCAATGGAATTCTGTCTGCTATATTCTGAAAGAATAAAAAAAAGTGCTTCTGAATTGATCTCGCCCGTTAATAATTTCAATTTTTATTTGTTGAGTAATAACTTAAGCCTTTAATAAAATACTTCTTGTAGAATATCAATCGATATTTCAACCCATTGTTTTCGATTACGAAAAAAATGAAACATTACCTTAGCTCATAAATCATGACACGGATTAGGTCTCTCTATATATATGAAAGAAAGAATAAAAAAAAGATTTCTTTTTTATTCTTTATTGTTTATTTTTCGTTCCTATTCTTCTTTCGGATCTGAGAAAACCACGAATGGGGGCTTAAACTAAAAAATAGTAAAGGATTTTTTCGTTCCTGATAGTCATTACTTTAATCGGCGGATAGGAGCATACTCTGGACCGGAATCGTGGGGAGTACTGCCTAGTCATTTCTACGAATTTAAAGCCCCAATTAGTATTCTTTTTATGTTATCCAGAAGTCTCTTTTTATATAATTTACATAATCTCCATTACTAATCCTTTGTGTATTTTGGTGTTCCTAACCATCCACTCATTTTTTTGTTCAATCCCCCGTTTGTTTAGCAATACATGTATGGGACCATACAAAGGATAGCTAAAACTCTATATGGTTGATCTTTTGAGCCCGCTTCAAGCTAGATTGACTAATCAACCCGTCTTGGGGTAAAGACTTCTTCCGCGTACGTTTTCTTCCACTTAACTCTTGTACATAGGAAATGAGATTCAATTTTTTTTTTGTTTAATTTACTGCGAATTTATAAGCTGCTTTCTTTCACTCATATATAACTATCTAATTTAGTTTATCAACCTGAACTGAAGGATAATAAAAAACGAGGATATCTATTCAATCCATTCAACTTATTTTCTAGAATGAAAGGAATAGGGAAAATAAAAGTTTATATTTCAACGAATCGCACGTAGAGATATTGATAAAACACATAGAGTTAATGGTATTTCATAACTAATCGATTGAGCAGCAGCTCGCAGACCACCTAAAAAGGAATATTTATTATTTGATCCGTATCCTGACATAAGAAGTCCAACGGGAGCAATACTTGAAATGGCAATCCATAAAAAAATACCGATATTGAGATCGGCTAAAATAAGGCGAGAGCTAAAAGGAATTACTGAAAAACTTAGTAAAATTGATATGACTGCTATAGACGGTCCAATACTAAATAAACGAGTATTTCCTCTAGATGGAAGAATATTCTCTTTGAAAAGCAGTTTTGTTCCATCTGCTAGAGCTTGAAGAATTCCCAAAGGACCGGCGTATTCAGGCCCAATACGTTGTTGTATTCCTGCAGATATTTCTCTTTCTAACCATACAATTACTAGTACACCTATTGTGATTCCCAATACAAGAGTCAAAATAGGGACCAACATCCATATGATCCCATAGACCTCTTTTAAAGATTCCAATCTGTAAAAAGAATTGATATCTTGTGCTTCTGTCGTATAAATTATCATTTCAACGATCCACTTCTCCCATAATGATATCTATGCTACCTAGTATCGTCATAATATCAGCCAATTTCATTCTTTTAACTAACTGAGGAAGAATTTGCAAATTGATAAAACCCGGCGGGCGAATTTTCCATCTCCAAGGAAAACCGCTTTGATCCCCTATCAGAAAAATTCCTAATTCTCCCTTTGGGGCTTCCATTCTCGCATAAAGTTCTTGTCTCGGTAATTCAAATGTGGGAGAGGGTTTTTTACTAATGAATCGATATTCAAAATCATTCCATTCTGGATCCCTTTCTCGATCAAAGCATCGGATTTCTAAATTCTCATAGGGACCCCCCGGAATTCCTTCCAGGGCCTGTTGAATTATTTTTATGGATTCCGTCATTTCACTGATTCGGACTAAATAACGAGCTAATGAATCTCCTTCTTTTTGCCACTGGATTTCCCAATCAAATTCGTCGTAACACTCATAACGATCAACTTTCCGAAGATCCCATTTGATTCCAGATGCTCGTAGCATTGGGCCGGATAAACCCCAATTTATTGCTTCTTCTGCACCAATAACGCCTATCCCTTCAACTCGTTCTAAAAAAATAGGATTTCGCGTAATAAGTTTTTGATATTCAACAATTCCTGTTAAAAAATAATCGCAGAAATCCAAACATTTATCTATCCAGCCATAAGGTAGATCGGCCGCCACTCCTCCGATACGAAAATAATTATGCATCATTCTCATACCGGTGGCAGCTTCGAATAGATCATATACTAATTCTCTTTCTCTGAAAATATAGAAAAAGGGGGTCTGTGCACCAATATCTGCCATAAAAGGTCCAAGCCATAATAGATGAGAAGCTATACGACTCAACTCCAACATAATTACTCTGATATAGCTGGCTCTTTTAGGGACTTGAATATTCCCCAATTGTTCTGGTCCATTTACGGTTATTGCTTCCGTGAACATAGTGGCTAAATAATCCCAACGCGTTACATAAGGCAAATATTGTATAATTGTTCGATTTTCCGCAATTTTTTCCATTCCTCTGTGTAAATAACCTAATATTGGTTCACAGTCAACAACATCTTCACCGTCTAGAGTAACGATGAGACGAAGAACACCGTGCATCGATGGGTGCTGAGGTCCCATATTGACTATCATAAGGTCTTTTTCTGTAGCTGATAGATTCATAAGTTTTTACTCGATTCATTCTTACATGAATTGTTGAAAACGAAAAGAAGTACATCAAAATTAAAATCTACTAAATCGACTAATTCAAATAATTCAAAATTTGCAAATTAACGATTTTTTGATTCCCGAATATCCAACTCACTAATTAATTCTTTATAACGTATTTTATTTTTATTTGATAAATAAGACAGTAGTCGTTGACGTTTTCCTAGAATTTTACGTAGACCTCTCTGAGATAAATAGTCTTTTTTGTGCAATTCCAAATGTGAAGTAAGTCTTCGTATCTTATTGGTGAAACTAACTATTTGAAATTCAACGGACCCCCTGTTTTCTTCTTTTTTTTCTTGAAAAATAACTGAGATGAATGAATTTTTTACCATAAAACAAAATATTCTCTCCCCCTTTTTTTGAATGTGAATTTTACTGATCAGTAATAATAATACCAGTCATTTTGATATACACAATGATTTTAAGTTCGTTATGAACTTTATAATTTTTTTTTTTTTCAAATAAAATGAATCAATCCGGTTTTCAATTTGATTCGTATCGGGATACAAAAGAGTGATAGATTTCTATAAAAGATAAAATTTTAGAGTTCAAATAAGAGGATTTTGTTGATTCATTTGTTGATCTAATTGATATGTATGTCATTAAATTAGTATCATGTATCAGAATGAAATGTAAGACAATCCGCGTGCCCGTCTATTTGTTTGTTATTTGTGTTCATATACCCGGCACGGTACATAATATATGGGAAAATGTACCATTAACGAATTTTCAACCGCGGATACATATGTATCCTTACCATACTGAAACGACTGCCATTATTAGTATTAAACCAATAGCGATTCATACAAGCTAAATCTTCTAATCGATAATTGGGCCAAAGAAAGAACTTTAATTTAATTAGTTTCTTTTTCTCACCATCAAGATCTTTGTTTTTAGTCAAAACTTGACCACAGTTTTTTACATTATTTAAAAAGACTGGATTTCTATGCATACCATTTTTATCCCTTGAATTGAAAGAAATTCGAATTCGCAATTCTCGCCGGTGGTTAGGGGATAAAATATTTTCAGGAACAAATAAATCATAATGATTTTTGTCTTTATTTTCAGTCATTTTTTGATGTCTTGCAATAGATTCATCAAAATTCTTTTTATCAATATAGTTTTTTTCTTGGTATCTTTGATTAATTTGGTGTTTATTTTTATGAACCAACGAAATACTTATAGTTTGATATAGAATAAATTGTCCATCATTTTTTACCGACAGACGAACTGGATCGATAATCAATATTCCCTTTTTCATTAATTCTCTAAGAGTTAAATCCTTCTGAATCATCAAAATATCCAGATTCATTTCTCCCCTTTGAATAGAGGATATAACAATTTTGTTTGGATTTCTCAGTCTAAGCAGGAGACAATATACTTTGATATTATTGATTATTCTTTGATTTAAAGAATCATCCCATCTCAATTGAAAACGCAAATATCTTTTTAGGAAGAAATCAAGCTCTGCTTCTGTGTTACTCTTGTATTGCTTTTTCTTTCTACGTTTTTTTATGTCTGATTTGCCATAATCTTCTTCAACATCTTTTTCTTGGTTTGAGAGAACGGATTTTAAATTTCCTTGTTTTTGTGCATCTGATACAAGATCCCCTTCACCTATGGGTTCTTTTTCTTCTTGATTGCGATTCTCTAATCCAATAATTTTTTTTGCATTCGGTGCTATAAGGGGGTCCCTTTTTTTATTTTCAATAATATTTTGATTAATGTTCCCGTTTACATTAAAATTTAAAAGAAGTAATTTTATTGGTATGATCCATGGTTTAACCTTATATGCATTATATAGCAGCACAAATTCTGGGAAGAACCAAAGTTCCAGATTCGATATAGGCCGACTTAGTATTTCTTCATTCATTCCCATCCAATCAAATGGGCTTCCTTTTTTACTGGATGCGTTGCTTTCGTGATCTTGAAAAATTGTGAAATAAAAAAGGTCCGTTTTATCAATTATTTCATAATTATTAACCCCAGCCTTACTATTTTTGTTACTCTTGGTACTGGTATCCACCCAGTACTCAATATCAGCCTTATTTCTAAGACAAAAATGAAGAATTCCCCAATTAAAAAACTTTCTATGCGAAAAATTCCCCATAGCATCTAAGATATTGTCTTCTCCTAGATCATTATGGATAGGGATATCCCTCAGTGTATCAAAAAATTTGCGTTTATCCATGTTGTAATTATAAGAAATCTCTTCCCTCTTATTTACTTGGAATGGTGATCCATAAGCATACGGGTCCCTCTTATCTTGATAATTAATAGATTTATATGATAAAAAATCATATCCATAGTGTTTTTTAAAATTCGATTTTTTAAATTTTTGTTCTTGAGTAAGTTTATATTCTTGATTTAGTAATGAATTCGCTTGAAAATCATTTTTTTTTTCGTAATGAGTTAATCTTTCTTTTTCATATGAATCCCATTTTGTTAAATCTTTATTTTGAGCCAGATAGTGTTGATTGACTCTATTTCGCCATTGTCTTGGTACTAATCTAAGCCATCTACTCTGAAATAAATTGTATTGATAACGACTCCTTAACCAGTTTTTCCATTCATTGATTCCAGAATGCAAAAAGATTTTCTGTCTTAACCCATAATCATGTCTTAATCTGGAATGAGATACTCCCTGTTCTTCAAAATAAGCTTTTATTTCATTTTTAAGAAAACGAGATGTTACATGATATTGAAGGATAGGTTTGAATTTATAAAAACTAATAGCCTGGGTTTGTGATAATTTGTAAAATACATAGGCTTGTGAGAGGGAGAATAAGTCACAAAAAGCTTTTTCGTTTTTATTTCTAATACTAACATTAGAAAGTGAAGAAAGTGAGTTTTTTATATTTATAGTTGAAATAAAATGAATTGTATTTTTAGTTGTTTTATCTTGATTTGCTTCATTATTGTGAATGAATTTCTCAATCATTTTTTTTGTTGATTCAAGAAAAAGTTGTGTATTGGTTCGTGGAAAATTAATGATATATAGAAGAATATCTATGTATATCTTTTCAATAAAAAATTTTATAAAAAAATAGAATTTACGGATTAATCGAATATTTCTTCTTTTTAATATTTGCAAATTTTTTTTTGATGATTCTAATATTTTATCCGGATAACTAATTTTATTAGAACTAATATTTATTTCTTGAGTTAGAAATTCGTTTTTCTTGTCTTTTATAATTAAAATTTTTTCTATTTGATTTTTGATTGTGTTTGTTCTCGTAGTCAGATCTTTTATTTTTTTTTCGGTTAATGAATAATTTGTCCACCCCGTGGATTGAATTTGAAGGGATGATTCGTGAATCATCTCATTACTGATTATCGAATCCTTTTTAGTTTCGTCCAATTCAGATATTTCTCTCAACCCAAAAAATGGAATTTTTGAGAGTTCTTTTACTATTCCCTTTAGAAATAGAATGCTTTGAGTGATCCATTTTTTTGTTTCTTTTGAGACTTTTCGAAAAAATGTTGTTTTTTCTTTTAAAATTGTTAAAGCTATAAAACATTTCGTTTTCAGTTTTTTTATTTTTTTTTTTAGCTCTTTTAAAATAGGCTCAAAAAACGAACGCCGTTTTCGAGGAGAATTTCGAGGAGAACCAAAAGGTAGTTCAGTTTCCATTCCCCAAACTGTTAAAAAGCAAAAATCATTCTTTTGACCCTTCTTTTTTTTCATTGGATCTTTATGAGAGGGTTGTTGTTTAAATCTGTGCCAAGGTTTCAGGCAAAAAGGAAATAGGATCTTTATCTGAATACCGTCTGTTAACCAATTTTTTGGAAATTCTGTTTCAGATAATTGAACACCATTATAAGTGCATTTAACATGCATTTCTTGATTCCAATCCTTTAAATCTTCGGACCACTCAGGAAATTGAAATAATAACATACGGGCAATGTTTTTAGCTATTATCAATGAAGGTAATATAATATATTTTCTAAGAATTGATTGGGTTATTAACACGGAACCCCTTATTACTTGAGCAGGTAAAATACTATCCCAGGCTTCTGCTATTTCTATCCGCATTTTTTCTTCTCTTTTGTATTTTTCTCTTTTGTCCTCGTCTTTTTTCTCGATCTTTTTTTCTATATAATCAGAAATTTTTGATTCTTTATCAACGTTTTTACATATCCAATTTCGAGATATTAGTTTCAGCGGCCCAGAAATATCAAAAGAAAAAAAGAGGGGTTTGTCTACTCTGTCCAAAAAAAGTGGGGAATGCACATTTGCTTGAAACAGTTCCAAAGTAATTGTTTTACGTCTTTGAGCACGCATGGAGCCTTTTATTATGTCGCGACGAAAATCCGATTGTTGCGAATAGCGTAGCAAAGCCACTTCGTTTGTTTGATCAGGATCATTAGCATCCTTGGTATTAGTATAAGTATCGGCGTTTGCCTGGTTATTATTAAAAATCACTACGCGCTTGGATTTTCTTGAACGAATTTCATGCTCCGCTGTTACATTTTCCTCGTTTTCTCCCTCCTGTTGTTCTAAATCGTCGATTAATTTATATGACCATCGAGGAACCTTTTTACTTATTTCTTTTATTCCAATAGATTTTTTTCTAATTGTTTGATTGTTGGGATTAGTTATAACTATATCGAATAAAAATTTCAAAATTTTGACTCGATCCTTGGAATAGATATTTCCCTGTTCATCTTCTGTCAATGTCAATAAAGAGAGTTCTTTTTCTTTTGATAATGATTTTATATTGAATGTATCTAGTGTCTGTTCGATTTCGTGATAATCAGTAGTAAGAAGTATAGCATGAATCTTATTTATCCAAAATGGATCCGTGTTTTTTTTTTTAGAAGTTTTATTTATGCTTAAAGGCGAAACCCATTTTTTTATTCTTCCGCGGTAGGGTCCATGCAAGAAAGGGTCATATATTTTAGGCAAGTATTCTCTTTTCGTTTCATTATTAGAGAATCTAGTCCTTTTTTCAAGTATGCTCAGATCAAAAGATTCCTTATCTAAAGATTCGACTCTTTTTATAAACTCCTTACTTAAATTTCTTCTTTTTAGTTCATTGATAAAACTCCAATCAGTATACAATTCATCAGAAAACCCTTTTTCTGGTGTGAAAAAATATATTTTTTTTTGTATCATTTCTCCAAAACTTGCTAAACTGGGTGGATACGTAAAAGATATTTTTTCTTTTCCATCACTTTGACATGTATAAAAAAAATACTGTGACATTTCATTTTTTATAGCATTTTCAAACCGGTCATTTTTTATATATCGCAAAGGTCGATTCCATCGTTTAGAATCAAAAAGAAGCGTCACAAGAGGTTTTTCAAACCATAATAAATATTTATCTTCTTTTTTTTTTAATATTTCTAACTTCGAACTTTCTTGATTCCCATCCAGATAAGAAGTTTCATAAACTGGTCTATTTTTATAGTATGTCTCTTTAAAGGGAAAGTGGAGTTCGCCCTTTATTTTTTTTTTTTTCTTTCCAGTCGCTCGTAGCTTTTCTGTTTCATCGATTTTGCTCGGACCCGTTCTTTCCTCCGAAAAAAGGGAAGAAGAAGGATTTTCTTCGGTGGATACCTCTTGTTCCTGTTTATCCTCCCCCCCTTCAGAAATAGTTTCTATTTCTATAGTTCTTTCTTCCTCACCTTCCCCCACTTCTTCTGTTTCTGAAATTCCTTTCAGTTTCTTAGTTAGAATGGGTGACGGTATTCTGCCTAAATAGTAAACACAAGTAATAAATAAGAGAATACTAAAGATTCGAGCCATAGAATTTCTAAATTCTGATACAAGATACTTATTAGATCGAATAAGTACATTAGACCTAATAAAAGACCTAATAAAATTATTTTGTTGTATCCAGGCTAATACCAATCCAACCCATTTCATGAATAAAATATGACCAATTAACCAACCAACAAAACTACTTGTTACAA